TGGCTAGTCAAGCACGGGCTAATTCATAGATCTTTGGGCTTTGATTACCAAGGAATAGAGATTTTCCAAATAAAGGCCGAAGATTGGCATTCCATTGCTGTCATTTTTTATGTATATGGTTACAATTATCTACGCTCCCAGTGTGCCTATGATGTAGCACCAGGCGGACTCTTAGCTAGTGTGTATCATCTTACGAGAATAAAGTATGGCGTGGATCAACCCGAAGAGGTATGTATAAAAGTATTTGCCTCGAGGAGGGATCCGAGAATTCCGTCTGTTTTCTGGGTTTGGAAAAGTGGAGATTTTCAAGAACGGGAATCCTATGATATGGTGGGAATCTCTTATGCGAATCATCCGCGTTTGAAACGTATTTTAATGCCTGAAAGTTGGATAGGGTGGCCTTTGCGTAAAGATTATATTGCCCCCAAATTTTATGAAATCCAAGATGCTCATTGAATGCTAAAAAATGGATCTTCACTTCTAGAATTCTATAGAGTCCAGGCTCTGTTCTCGGTGAAACATAGGAATTTAGGTCTCATTTCTTAGATACTTTGTCTAATAAAGTCTTAACCCATCTATCAAATCAAAATAGATGGGGTATCTCTCTAAAACCCGAGAGGGCTAATATCTATTATGATCTAGACCCTTAATGAATTTAATCAAAATGTATCTCGATTCATATCAATTACTTTGTAGAATAGAGGCTCATTCAAATGAATCGTGTGTCAGGAACCAGATTTGAACTGGTGACACGAGGATTTTCAGTCCTCTGCTCTACCAGCTGAGCTATCCCGACTATTCCCGATACTGCATCCTCATTTTACTAGAGAAGTTGGGTATATGTCAATTGAAAGGATATTAGAAAGTCTCGTCCAGGTCCCCCAATTTCTTGGATCGTCAAAAGAACAACTTGGATAAGTTTCAGAATGAATAAAAATCTCCATTGTGAATCAGTCAAATGGGGATTCCTTGCTCAAAGATGTTCATTTGTACATGTATAATCTATCCCACAAAACTCGTGAGAAGAGAAAAACCTTTCCGCTCAGAGCGGTTTGTAAAAGAGTAGGTGAATGGGAAAGAGAAGGAATTTGGAAGCGCTAACGAAAAAAAGATCAATATAAAGAAAAGGATAGACTCAATCGTTAGACAGGGAAATGGGCTCTTTGGGGATAGAGGGACTTGAACCCTCACGATTTCTAAAATCGACGGATTTTCCTCTTACTATAAATTGCATTGTTGCCAATATTGACATGTAGAATGGGACTCTATCTTTATTCTCGTCCAATGACTCAATTCTTCAAAAGATCTATCAGACTCTGGAGTGAATGATTTGTCTCTTGATTCTTCAAATCTGAATCGATTCCCAAGAATTCTTCCATTTTTCATATAACAAATACAGATTCGAGTCGGCATTAATCATTTGATATTTTATAGTATTTCAGTACGCATACCTTACCTATGTATGTTATATAGGGTTATCCTTCACTCTTTCTGAAGTTTCAAGAGAAAGATTCCTTTACCAACGCAAGACAATCAACTCCATTTGTTAGAACAGCTTCCATTGAGTCTCTGCACCTATCCTTTTTGATTTTCGCTTTCTGAACCTTTCTTTGTTTTCAGAAAACGGGATTTGGCTCAGGATTGCCCATTTTTGTTAATTCCAGGGTTTCTCTGAATTTGAAAGTTCTCACTTAGTAAGTTTCCCTACCAAGGCTCAATCCAATTAAGTCCGTAGCGTCTACCAATTTCGCCATATCCCCTTTTGAGATTAGGATCTCACTGTGATGTCCTTCCCCCTTGTCTTTTATTTATACCGGCACTATTGAATTTAGTAGAGACTTATTGCTATCTCGAAAAAGTCTTTTCTCATCTTTGCTTTTTTTGGTCCAATCAAAAACGATTTTATCATTTATGTCTCTACAATTCAATATAAGTGGATCCAGACCATATATCTATCTGTCCCCCTTCCGATCACTTTTATATGTAATTTACATTACTTAAACGGTCGATTTTTCGTCCTAAATTCCACCTTTCCAAATGAAAGCGGCGGCATGTCTCATTTGTTATAACTAAGAATTCCATTCAATAATTAGAATTTGAAAGATAGATGATAGGGAAGAAAATAGAGAAGGATAATCAAAAGCATTTCAAATGTCAGTTGAATTCAAAAACAAAAAAATTTTGGAATATTTATTCATTTCTTATTCAATAATCTATAATATTATTGTGAGAAATAAATCAAAATTCGCTAGGCCCAAATGAATCGTTCTGTTCTATAAGATTTCAGATTTTTTGAAATTCTATATTTTCTTGTTTTTTGATTCATCTTTATTATGAATAGCTAAGAATTTCAAAAAAATTGTATTCTAATAGTTAATAGCAAGCACGGATTCTGAGAGTTTATTGAATTCCTAGGCGTGTCGAATTTCTCTTATGTCAGCCTACTTAGCTCAGAGGGTAGAGCATCGCATTTGTAATGCGATGGTCATCGGTTCGATTC